CTTTTATCAACGGTTCCACCAATTGATATGTTTCCACAAATAATTGAAATTCAATTTCTTGATCTGTATCTTCAATTTTTGGAAACTTATAAAGTTCTTCTGTTAAACCCCGATCCATGAACCCACAAAATCCTTCAAATTGTATCTGATTCAACCCAGGTATTGTAGACATTTCCCCATTTTCATCCCCGAGCATTTTGAATTTCCCATTTATCAAAAAAATCCCATTCTTTTCTCATTCTTCATCGAATCATATGAATCGATCTAATAATGATGGAATTGAATTTCTATTCTGTTTACTGAATCACATGAAATTTTATCTAACTCCATATACCATATAATATATATGGAATGTATGAAATCTGAAATGCGTATGAACGGAAGAAGAAAAATTATACTCAAATTTGAATTTATATTTATAACAAACAGATACAGAAAATGATTGATAAATGCCATTTAGCCTTATGGGGTTTTGTATAGAATATAAAAAAAAATAATAATTCAATTTCTACCATTATTATGATATTACATATTCCAATCCGATTGAATACCAGAAAAATGAAATGAATTCCTGATTTGATCCGTTCGTTGAGATAAAGACAAAATAATCATAAAATATATATAGGGAGAGAGTTGATTTTTCTAGCACTTAATTTTTTCATGGATTCCATTGTTCAAAAAATGATTCGCATAGAAGAGAGATGGTTTTACCCACTTTTTAGTTTTTTAGTAGAATATTTAAAATATGATTGAAGTGCGTACGAAAAGAGGGCTTGTATTTATTAAACATGTGCAGATATAGCATTTCTATTTATCTATGTCTTTCCTCTTTTCTTTTTATTCCATTATAGCGCTCTAGTGGAGACAACACATGGCGTGCTCTATCAAAAATTCTATTTTTTCTTAAATTTGAATCTATTCAATGAAAAATTGAAACACGATAATTTCTTGCTGATTCCCTATGGACATCATATCTAGGTAGATAAAATACCTCATTAGATAACTATAGCTGTGTAACAACTTAGGTTCTGGGGTTTACATAGAATTGCTGTTATATTATTATATTATAATATAATTGAAATTAAGAAAGTTTTTTTTATTGATATTGAAAAAAAAAAATCAATACTGATTAGTTATGTATCCATTTTGATTTTATTATACCATTATAAAAAGACAAGTGAAGAAGAATCGTCCATAAATTTGCAGCCAATAGTTAATAGTTAATGGTTCCAATTTATTTGTTCTGAATTTTGACTTTTGTAACTGAGAATCCACATTTTCTTTTTCAATAGAAAAGAAAAAAGAAAAGGAAAGTTTTTAGATATTGTGTGTCTTGAGATACTATAACCAATTGAAGGTATGGATCCAATCTAAAAATAAAAAGGGCATACTCTCATTTTTTTGTTTGTAGCCTTTTGGCGACATGGCCGAGCGGTAAGGCGGGGGACTGCAAATCCCTTATTCCCCAGTTCAAATCCGGGTGTCGCCTGATCAACAAAAAACTCGAAATCCTATATTCTGTTTTGCTTTTGCTGATATAACTCGACAAATTTTCGCCAGCAAAAACAAGTGTAAGAAAAGGACTCTTGAGACTTTCTTGATTATAAACTTCCGGAGGTTTTGTTTTCTAAAGTGTTGTAGTCTAGGATTCAAGGAAAAACTAGAGTAGTGGAAGGGAATCAGTAAATCTTGATATGGTAGCCCCTCCCCTACTAATGGAGGGGCTACTAGCGGAGTCTTGAATTAGATTGCATAATGGGAGTGTCTAATTAACTAATGAATGGTTGTAGAAGGGTTGGAATTTGGATACAGACTGATGAAAGTCTCTGAGTGTTCAGGCATCCAATTAATATTAGATTGGATGGATAATTGGCTTTTACTTTTTGCGGGACACCAAAAGAAAGAATAAGTCTTATTATTGCTACATGTGAGTAACATTCTTTTGATACTTCCAAAAGTGTTACTGCGTATTTTGCTTGTGCTTAATGGTTCTCGATTTTACTAGAAATCATATAATAACTTGTTATAAGTTATAAGCGGATTTATTGAAGTGTTTCATCAACGGTGGTGTGTCAGAATTCCCTTTTCTTTTTGACGATGCGCCGGTAATTCCACTATTATTAGTGAACAATAATGGAAAAATTCCTTCATATTTGTTTCATATTCAGATTCATAGAGATAGGGGACATAATACACATGGATATAGTAAGTCTTGCTTGGGCTGCTTTAATGGTAGTCTTTACATTTTCCCTTTCCCTCGTAGTATGGGGAAGAAGTGGACTCTAGGGGTACTCCTAATTGGGTTGAGGAATCAAACCGTATCAATTGTTTTCAAGATCGTTTTGCAAAGCCTTTTTTTTTAACTATTTTATTAGTCTTCATTTCGAAATTCTTGGATTCTAGTGAAGTAATGTATTCTATGAATAATATAGATGAATAATACCCTTTCAATCAAAATCAAACAAACATTTCAATAATTCCCATGTTCGTATTTCGAAAGTAAACTTGTTTTTATTTCCTTCCCTCTTTACTGTTCAAAGAGAAAAAAAGTAGTTTTTTTATTTAATAAGATCTTGCCTCAGTGGAGTCACATATTGCACACTTACCCCCTGTTTTATTTATTATTTTAGGAATTTCATTTATGCCATGCTTTATTGACTCATTTCATATCATGGATCAAAAGAAAAGAAGTTCAATTTTAAATCGGTAGGGTATACCCCTTTTTCGAAACGAAATACAAAGAAAAGTTACCATAGAACTGAACTCTTTGGATCATCTGTCAACTGCTCAATGAATTACTTCTTTGAAATGTTAAAAAAAAAGATTACTTGGTTTTCGTTTTTTTTTATTAAATTAATATATGCCTATTCCATTACATTTTTCCTTCATTTCTGATTATTTTCAATATGAATCTCGGTATCCATCAAAAGAATCAAATCCATGAAATGAAAGAATTAGAAAATCGTAAGACTTGCCTTTCAATTATTTCAGATTGATTGAAATCAACACAAATAAAATAGATCAAGCGAAGAAATAAAATTGAGATACTATGTACATTACATATATTTAATTGATATCGACATGGATGAAGATACATATTGTAGATTCATCTATATTAAGCTTGTATCTTTATACATTACAATAATAGATATAGATAGTATGGTAGAAAGATTCATATATATATTTTTCTACCATACTATCGAGTTTTATAGGATACTGCCGAGTCTAGTCCATTCATTTTATTTAAGACGTGAAATTGGAATCCTTTTTTTCTTAAATCCTTGATAAAAAGTCAAGTTTCATTCAAATTAATCACTTTGACTGACAGTTTTTACGTATATTATAAGTAAAAAAGCGGTAGGAACTAGAATGAACAGCGCTGTAGCAATAAATGCGAGAATATTTACTTCCATAATTTCATTGTTTTTTTTTTACTTCGCAATAACTCGGGATTTAATCCCATAGAGATGATAAATTTGTCGCTTGTAAATTCAATGCGATGACTTACATTTCAATGACATCGAATCGGATCAATATCATGAATAACAATATCTAAGCTATCAAATCGATTCACCGTCGAGAATTGAATAGTATAACATAGGAAGATCTTTTATCCACACCGAATACAAAATGTGATTCCTGGTCCAATCAAAAGAATTCCTTTCCTTTATTTATATATTCTTTTCCACTCTTTCTTTTCGATAATCTACCAGCTTCCTTGTACAATCATCTGATGATGTATCATCTGACTGCTTTTCCACTTTCACCGTTTACAAATAGTTTACAAGTAAACCCCAACAAAAAATAGAAAGGAAAAAATAAATAAAAAAAAAAGGATATCGTTGGGAATGAAATTCTGTCATTTGTATCCCCTTTCACAGAAAATGGAGGGATCAATTGATGTATTTTTTTATTGCATCCGTCGGGACTGACGGGGCTCGAACCCGCAGCTTCCGCCTTGACAGGGCGGTGCTCTGACCAATTGAACTACAATCCCAGGGAAATAAAGAAAAGTGTACAGCATAGATATTCTTATGATTTCATTCAAGCCATTTTCTATTTAGATTTTAGATTCGAATCGCCGTGTTGTAACAAACAAAGGCGCGAGTGATATATTGATATCCATACGGGTATGCACTTTAGTGAGAGGTGAGAGCGGCGCGGATTCCTAGTTACTAGGAATCCTTTGGTTATTGCCAAATAAATCGATCGATAATCAATTTTAAAATGAAAAAAGAGTCCTTTTTGTTTACTTTACTCTTTCTTTTCATTAAACTTTATACTTAATGATCCTGATATGAATCTACATCGTTATCAAGTTCAGAATTTATGGGAACAAATAAATAGAACAAATAAAAAACAAATAGCGGTAGGGATGGATATATCAGAAAATTGGACTTTTTTTATTCTTATTCTTCCCTACTTTTTTTGTTTGGCTTTTCTGGAAAACAAAAAAAAAAAAAAAAAAATGGGCATTTTTTGTTATGGCGGATCAGCGAATTATTGGGCCGAGCTGGATTTGAACCAGCGTAGACATATTGCCAACGAATTTACAGTCCGTCCCCATTAACCGCTCGGGCATCGACCCAGGAAGAATCAATTCTAGGTTTATTGATAATCCATGATCAACTTCCTTTCGTAGTACCCTACCCCCAGGGGAAGTCGAATCCCCGCTGCCTCCTTGAAAGAGAGATGTCCTGAACCGCTAGACGATGGGGGCATATTTGCCTGACCGCGATCATACTATGATCATAGTATGAACAGTTTTTTGAAATTGTCAATATAATGGAATGATATGACTAGATGCCAAACCAAAGCTTTTTCCATCTTTTATGATTTTCCATTTTTGATTCATGATTTATACTCAGTAAATCATTCATTTTAATCGCCACTCTATTCTATATAGAAATGAATTAGATAAATTCAATCTATTATATATATATAAAGAAACTAGATTATATTAATAATACAAAGTATAAGATCCTTTCGGGAAGTGATTG